TCTGTTGTGATTTGTAATGTAATAAAAGTTTTATCCTCTTTATGAGGAAGAGAATAGTTAATTTATTCCTGTGGAATAGCTAGGAACACAACAAAAATATTTTGTCGGAAATTTCGACAAATTCATACAGAATTTTAAGACAAAAAGTAAACTGTTCCAATTTAATCTCTATCACATTTTAATATCAGAATAGCGGATATAGTCATGATTCAATAGGTCAGGTCCACTTATTTTGGTATTTGTTGATTTCTCATTTTTTTATTCTAAACAATTTGATTGAAATAATTTAAAATAGAAATTCTTTTTTTACTGATTCAAGAAACCACTTATACGATTATTAGTATTTATTCATTATAATATAATGAAGATTAGTTCAACTTTATAATTAAAACTACTATATACTAACTTATATATATAATAAGTTATTATACTTATAGGGTTGCTGACTTTGTCCTTTTAAAAATCAACAAACACTCTATTTCCCGTTTAAATATGATGGCGTTTTTTTGATGAAAAAATCCAAAAGCCCCTTATCGGATTTGAACCGATGACTTACGCCTTACCATGGCGTTACTCTACCACTGAGTTAAAGGGGCCCTTTAATATATATTTATAATAAATTACTATATAAGTCATCATTTCTATATATCGAAAAAGGGAATAGATATAAAAAATATCTATATATAGTACATATATTAAGTTATATATATAATCGAATTCGAATATTAGAACTTAAATATACATTAAGTAGACTGATATCAACTAGTGGTTCGTTTCTAAATGGGATAATGGGTTTTGTTTAACTTAAACCTCTATTTTTCTTTTTTTTTTTTTGTAGATAAAGAAAGTCCTGAACGGATCCTTTAATTTGAGTTTTCTAGTTTATAGATTGAATCTCGAATGGTTTGAATGAATTATTGAAAAAATGAAATGATAAACAATTTTTATGTAATCATGTCAGACGCAAAGATCCCTTGAATCTAAGAATCTAATTATCAATTTTGAATTTAATAATTAATAACAATAATAGATTTTGAATTTAATAATTAATACCAATAATAGATATTAGAGTATATTGACAATTTCAAAAAACTGTTCATACTATGAACATAGTATGATGGCAGTTGGGTATGTATGCCCCCATCGTCTAGCGGTTCAGGACATCTCTCTTTCAAGGAGGCAGCGGGGATTCGACTTCCCCTGGGGGTAGGGTACTATAATATAAAAGGAAGTTGATCATGGATTATCAATAAGCCTAATCAATAAACCTAAAATGGAGTTGATTCTTCCTGGGTCGATGCCCGAGCGGTTAATGGGGACGGACTGTAAATTCGTTGGCAATATGTCTACGCTGGTTCAAATCCAGCTCGGCCCAAAACCCCTCTCACCCACTCTGAGATGAAGATTTTTGTCCTTCCGAAACGGCCGATACGTGGAATATATAAAAGAGTCAAAATGTCTGTTTGTGATTTGTTTGTTCTAGTCATTTTTATTTGTTCCGGGAAATAGTTGATCCAGATAATAATCTCGATTCATATTATGTGATAATTTGAAAAGAAAAAAAAAGTATAAAGTAAAGTATAAGGAAAAAAGGAAAACCCGTTTTCTTTAGTTTTAGTGAAAGAATTTTTCACCATTTTTTTTGACATGAAGAAAATTGACTAGTAATTCCTGTTGTTCTCATTCAAGTACATATTCATGCAGATATCAATATATCATATCACTTATCACTCCCTTCTCGTTTACAACACAAACATTCGAACTATAAATGGTTTGAATCTAATTATAAAAAAAGAGATTGTCTACCTTAATTCCTTGGGATTGTAGTTCAATTGGTTAGAGCACCGCCCTGTCAAGGCGGAAGCTGCGGGTTCGAGCCCCGTCAGTCCCGACGGATCCAACAACCAATAAAAGAAAGGGTAAATAACTATATTTTTTTAGACCCTCCATAAAGGCCATTTTTTTTTCTAAATGAAAATCTTCATTTTCATATAAAATTGTTTAGTAATAATTCAATTTCCACTTGAATTAAAGTTCCAGCAAAAACCGAAAAATAAAAATTAAGGAATTTGATACAATATTCTATTTTTTGTCCCAGTACTCGTCTTTTTAATACTTTTTTTTTATTCTTACAAGATAAAAAAAAGAAAAAAAGTATTAAAAAGAAAGGTATTTTATAACTTCACCCCTTATCTTTTTTTGTCCGTTTTTCATCCATTTTTTTCTTTTTTTTTTTTTTTGTTTTTTTGTAACTAATGGAAGTGTAAAAAAAGAAAAGTGGTCAGATGAGACTTCGTTCGATGATTTATTGTACAAGGAAAACTTTAGTTTATGGTAAAAAAAAAAAGAATGATATCTTGATTAGATCACGAATTCTATAATATATATCTGCATTTATATTTATTTTTGATTCAGTATAGATAAAAGATTCGCCTATGTTATACTATCCAATTTGCAACGGCGAATTGATATGATAGTTAAGGTATTGTTATTCATGATATAAATTCATGATATTAATCCGATTCAATTGAATTTACAGGTTTAATTTTGATCATCTCTATGGGATTAAATCCCGAGTTATTGCGAACTTAAAAAACGATGAAATTATGGAAGTAAATATTCTTGCATTTATTGCTACTGCGCTATTCATTCTAGTTCCTACTGCTTTTCTACTTATCATTTATGTAAAAACGGTCAGCCAAAATGATTAGTTTGAATGAAACTTGACTTCTTAGTTCTTTATCAATGATTTTAAAATAGAATTATAAGGGTATTGCAATTGCGTTTCTTAGCTGAAAAATGAGCAGGCTAGAATCATCAGTATTCGATGCTATTTGATAGCAGTATGGTAGAAAGAAATAGATTTCTTTCTACCATACTTTTTCGATTTTTTTTATTTATTTAGTATTAGATAGATTTTTCTTTTTTTTTGTCGTTTAGAAAGTTGGACTATACTAAAGATACAGACTTAATATTAATAATTAAGATATTTAATATTGACTAATTTATAATGCACTCGTTATGTACATATTGATCTTAATTCTATTGTTTTGCTCCAGCTATTTGATCGATTTGTATTCAGTCTGATCAATCCGAAATAATCCAAAGGCAACTCTTACTTTCATTTTACAGTTCCAATTATTAGATTTCGAATTTTTTTTTTCAAAAAAGAAACATAATAAAAGTATCTGTAAAAATACTTTCGGGAGTGATCTCTAAAACAATTGATACGGTTTGATTCCTCAACCAAAAACAAAATGAGTTAAAATTAGCTACGTTAACTAGTATTTCTAGAGTCCACTTCTTCCCCATACTACAAGTGAAAGAGAAAATGTAAAGACTACCATTAAAGCAGCCCAAGCGAGACTTACAATATCCATGTGAATTATGTCCCCTATTTCTATGAATATGAAGGAATTATTCCATTATTGTTTACTAATAATAGTGAAATCAATGGTACATAGTCAAAAAAGTGTCGGACTCTTTTTAAATTTAATGAACTAATCCAAGAAATTCACATATATATAACATATAAAAAATTACCCCATGATTTTAAATAGGCTATTCCACCGGTTAATGAAAAGAAGGTTTATCAATCCAACCTTAATTGAATACCTGAGTACTAAGGGATTCTTTTTAGTTTGTATACAAACTATATCCCTTATCCCTTCTGCAATTATTAACTACTACTTAGTTAGTATATTACCCCGCACCCAATTGGCTCCAATAGGAATGTAAAGTAAGGGCTCTCAAAACTTATACTCCTATTGCTTGCTACTTACTCAAAAATCTCCTTGAATTTTGAATTATAGATACAAAGATTTACAGCGCACTAAATGCTTCGAATCAGTATCAAGAGACCCTTGCCTTTAATCGGGCTGGGGAATAATTCAGTGAGTTATATATAGGTTATAGAAGGCGATAAGGGATTAGTCTATTTCCCTTTTTTAAGAATCAGGCGGCACCCGGATTTGAACTGGGGAATAAAGGATTTGCAGTCCTCCGCCTTACCACTCGGCCATGCCGCCAAAAAAATAGATGCAAATAGTATCTTTTGGGGTGGATTAATGCACTTTTTTATTGTAGTACTTGAACAAACAAAGACTTCCAGTCACAAAAGTCAAAAATCATAAGAAATTGGAACCATTAACTATTTGCGAATTCATGAACGGATCTTAGATTCTGACTTCAAAGCATGTTTCCCTAATGACATAAGAAAATCCAAATGATAACTAATCATTATTATTGCGTCTTTTCACAAAACTCTTTATTTCTATTTTCTTTTTCTCAATTTTAATTATAACACCAATTATGACTATATGTAAACCCCGGAACCATAACAGAAATTACACAGACAATTTCTTATATACGATATATAGATATCAAGGCACGTATTAAAATTTATTATTTACTAACTAAAACTCGCTTTACTTTACAATACAAGCGGCTATTACAAATTCTAATAACTGTTACTAAAATATATCTTTTCTACGCAAATAGGTTAAAAAAAAAAACCAAAAGGCATTAAGTAATAAAAAAACTCTATCAATTTTTCTTATTATTCTTATCTCGGTGAAGGGATCAAATCCTACGATCTGTTTCTTTTTGAGTATCCAATCGAAGTAATTAATTGGAGTAATTAATATTATAATATAATAATGGTAGAAAGGGAACCTAAATATATCTAATTAATCAGCCTAATTCTTTTTTAAAAAATGTTTTATCAACCTCTTTCCTCTTATATCTGTTGTAAATTCAGTATTTAGTATGAGTAGTTCATTTTCTGTATTCTGTATTTCATACGTTCCATATATGTGGCATTTTTTAATCAAATTTTATGTGATTTAGTAAACAGAATATAAATTCCATCAGAGCTAGATCGATCGATATGATTCAATAACGAATGATCAAAAACTGGGATGTTTAAACAAATGAGGGGTTGGGGTCAAATGTTACGAGAGGGAAATGAGCTGATGTCTACAATACCCGGGTTTAATCAGATCCAATTTGAAGGATTTTGTCGGTTCATTGATCAGGGCTTACCGGAAGAACTTTATAAGTTTCCAAAAATTGAAGATATAGATCAAGAAATTGCATTTCAATTATTTGTCGAAACCCATCAATTGGTAGAACCAGTGATAAAAGAAAAGGATGCTGTGTATAAATCACTTACATATTCTTCTGAATTATATGTATCCGCAGGATTAATTTGGAAAACCGGCAGGGAGATGCAAGAACAAACCATTTTTATTGGAAACATTCCTCTAATGAATTCCCTGGGAACATTTATCGTAAATGGAATATACAGAATTGTGATCAATCAAATATTGCAAAGCCCCGGTATTTATTATCGGTCGGACTTGGACCATAATGGAATTTCAGTCTATACCGGCACCATAATATCAGATTGGGGAGGAAGATCAGAATTAGAGATTGATAGAAAAGCAAGGATATGGGCTCGTGTGAGTAGGAAACAGAAAATATCTATTCTAGTTCTATCATCAGCTATGGGTTCGAATCTAAAAGAAATTCTGGATAATGTTTGTTACCCGGAAATTTTCTTGTCTTTTTTGAATGATAAAGAGAAAAAAATTTTTGGGTCAAAGGAAAATGCCATTTTGGAGTTTTATCAACAGTTTGCTTGTGTAGGGGGGGACCCGGTATTTTCGGAATCTTTATGTAAAGAATTACAAAAAAAATTCTTTCAACAAAAATGCGAATTAGGAAGGATTGGTCGACGAAATATGAACCGTCGACTGAATCTTGATATACCCCCCAAAAATACGTTTTTGTTACCGCGTGATATATTGGCAGCTACGGATCATTTGATTGGAATGAAATTTGGAATGGGTACACTTGATGATATGAATCATTTGAAAAATAAACGTATTCGCTCTGTAGCAGATCTTTTACAAGATCAATTTGGATTGGCTCTGGTTCGTTTAGAAAATGTGATTCGAGGAACGATATGTGGAGCAATTCGGCATAAATTAATACCGACTCCTCAGAATTTGGTAACTTCAACTCCACTAACAACGACTTATGAATCTTTTTTTGGGTTACATCCATTATCTCAAGTTTTGGATCGAACTAATCCATTGACACAAATTGTTCATGGACGAAAATTGAGTTATTTGGGACCTGGAGGATTGACAGGGCGAACGGCTAGTTTTCGGATACGAGATATCCATCCTAGTCACTACGGGCGTATTTGCCCAATTGACACGTCTGAAGGCATTAATGTTGGACTTATTGGATCCTTAGCAATTCATGCAAGAATTGGTCGTTTGGGATCTCTAGAAAGTCCTTTTTATAAAATTTCAGAGAGATCCACAAGGGTACAGATGCTTTTTTTATCACCAAGTAGGGATGAATACTATATGGTATCCACGGGAAATTCTTTGGCCCTGAATCAAGGTATTCAGGAAGAACAGGTTGTTCCGGCTCGATACCGTCAAGAATTCCTGACTATTGCGTGGGAACAGGTGCATCTTCGAAGTATTTTTCCTTTCCAATATTTTTCTATTGGAGCTTCCCTCATTCCTTTTATCGAGCACAACGACGCAAATCGAGCTTTAATGAGTTCTAATATGCAACGTCAAGCAGTTCCGCTTTCTCAGTCCGAGAAATGCATTGTTGGAACCGGGTTGGAACGCCAAGCGGCCCTGGATTCGGGGGTTCTCGCTATAGCCGAACATGAGGGAAAGATCATTTATACCGATACGGATAAGATCGTTTTATCTAGTAATGGGGATACTCAAAGCATTCCATTAGTTATGTATCAACGTTCCAACAAAAATACTTGTTTGCACCAAAAACCCCGGATTCCGCGGAGTAAATGCATTAAAAAGGGACAACTTTTAGCAGATGGTGCCGCTACAGTTGGGGGCGAACTAGCTTTGGGAAAAAACGTATTAGTGGCTTATATGCCGTGGGAAGGTTACAATTTTGAAGATGCGGTACTCATTAGTGAGCGTCTTGCATATGAAGATATTTATACTTCTTTTCACATCCGGAAATATGAAATTCAGACTTATGTGACAAGTCAAGGACCCGAAAGGGTCACTAGTGAAATACCGCATTTAGAAACCCATTTACTCCGCAATTTAGACAAAAATGGAATTGCGAGGTTGGGATCATGGGTAGAAACAGGTGATATTTTGGTAGGTAAATTAACACCCCAGATGGCAAAAGAGTCTTCGTATGCCCCCGAGGATCGATTATTACGAGCCATACTTGGTATTCAGGTATCCACATCAAAAGAAACTTGTCTAAAACTCCCTATAGGGGGTCGGGGTAGAGTTATTGATGTGAGGTGGATCCAGAAAAAAGGGGGCTCTAGTTATAATCCAGAAACAATTCATGTATATATTTTACAGAAACGTAAAATAAAAGTTGGCGATAAAGTAGCTGGAAGACATGGAAATAAAGGTATCATTTCCAAAATTTTGCCTAGACAAGATATGCCTTATTTGCAAGACGGAAGGCCTGTTGATATGG